TTTGAACCTACGACATCGGGTTTTGGAGACCCGCGTTCTACCGAACTGAACTAAGAGCGCTTTATTTTCATAAAAATTTTACGTGACCCAAATACATCTTGCATACATATACTATATCAATATATATATTGATATTGAGTATGTATGTCCAATTTGAATCGGTCTCAATTGATCCCTTGTTACTGCTCATACGATAAGTAATAGTTAGGGATAGGGATGACAGGATTTGAACCCGTGACATTTTGTACCCAAAACAAACGCGCTACCAAGCTGCGCTACATCCCTTTCAATTGGTTTCCAGTGTCATTGGAAAGAATCTTTGTCTTGTTTTCCACATTTTTCTTTTCTCCGTTGATATATATATATATCAATTATCCTGCCATTTTTTTCTTTCTTTTTAGTTTCATATCCTATAATATAGAATAGAATATGAAAAAGAAAAATATTCTATAGAATAAGAATAAAATAAGAATATTTAATTAAATAAAAAATAGAATATATAAAATAGAATAATCAAAATAATATAAATAAAAAATAATATAAAATAAAAATAATATAAATATATATAAATATATATAGTAAATATAGTAAATAGAATCTAAATATCAAAAATATTTATAAATAATATTCAAAATAGAAAATAGAATAATTAATAATATTCTATTCAAAAAATTCATAATATAATTAAATAGAATATCATAATATAATTAAATTCAAATTAATAATAATATAATTCAATAAGAATAATAAATATTCTAGAATATAAAAAGAATATTCTATTATATAATTACTATTATTATAAAATATTCTATAATAATAGTAATCGAATAATAATAGTAATAGAATTAAGAATAATAAGATTATTATAATAATTAAAATTATAATAATAAAAGACTTATTATGAAATAAAAATAAATAGGAAATTCCCCTAAAACGGAAAAATATTTTTAGGGAATGCTCGGGCAGAAATAGACCTCTTTTTTCTTGTTAAAAAAAAAATATCTAATGAATCGTTGTACATTTCAATTTGAATTAGGAATTCTGCCGACAAATGCAAGTGGTTATTAACTAAATAACCATCTGATCATATTCCTATATGTAATTATGTATTACAAATTACAATAAAGAAAAAAAAGAAGGAGGATTTGAAATGCGAGATCTAAAAACATATCTCTCCGTGGCACCAGTGGTAAGTACTCTATGGTTCGGGGCTTTAGCGGGTCTCTTGATAGAGATCAATCGTTTATTCCCGGATGCATTGATATTCCCCTTTTTTTCATTCTAGTTATTGGCACGGGAAGGGTGAAGAAGATTAGAGATCCAATCAAATATCTGTGATTAATCCCCTCTTCTTTATTTCTTTTTTTTAGAATTAGAATAGAAAAAGTTAGAAAAGAGAAAGAATAAAGGTGGATTCGGCCTCAGTGAAACTCGGAATCTGGCCCAGGCTTCAATTGAATTGAATTAATAATTCAATAATAGAAATTGAATTATTAATTCAATTCAATTTCTATTAATAATAGAGTGAGACCAGAAATGGAAATGTAATGGCTAGGGCGGGGGCAACAATATCATACAAGATACTTAAATGAAAACTGAAATACTGTACTGCGATTCGAAATATAGTTCGAAATCATTGTATTACTTAATTATTACTGTACTATATTAATTGGAACGAAATCTTTCATAATTTGATTTCGAATTATCAACTTCTACTTTTCTTTTCGTTCCTTTCTTCTTCTTCGCTTCGAATCCGAAAATAGAAGAGTTAAGTGAATCAAAAACCCAAAGGAGGTTCATGGCCAAGGGTAAAGATACCCGAGTAACGGTTATTTTGGAATGTACCAGTTGTGTTCAAAACAGTGTTAATAAGGAATCAACAGGTATTTCCAGATATATTACTCAAAAGAATCGACACAATACGCCTAGTCGATTGGAATTGAGAAAATTCTGTCCCTGTTGTTGCAAACATATGATTCACGCAGAGATAAAGAAATAGATAAAATGGATCGCTTGTGTGTCACCCTTCCAAGGAACATGAAAAATGATCTATTTTTCATATATATTCTATAAATTATATATATATAACATTATATAACATATATGAAATTATATAACAACAACATATATTTAAAAAAAAATAATAAATAAAAAGAAAGTAAGAATCTAAATAAAACAAAACAAATCCTTTTTTGTAAGAAATAGGATTTTCGGGATAGGAATAAACAAACCATGGATAAATCTAAGCGACTCTTTCTTAAATCCAAGCGATCTTTTCGTAGGCGTTTGCCCCCGATCCAATCGGGGGATCGAATTGATTATAAAAACATGAGTTTAATTAGTCGATTTATTAGTGAACAAGGAAAAATATTATCTAGACGCGTGAATAGATTGACCTTAAAACAACAACGATTCATTACGATTGCTATAAAACAAGCTCGTATTTTATCTTCGTTACCTTTTCTTAATAATGAAAAAAAATTTGAAAAAAGCGAGTCGACCGCTAGAACTACTACTACTGGTCTTAAAACAAAAAAAAGATAGAGTTACTCTTCAATTGAATTCAAATTTGAATCTAAACTCAAATCAAATGTGGATTGATGTTTTGTTCGAAAACTACGACAATCCAATTTGGGTTGTTGTGTTGTAAGAAAAAAGATAATCGGTGAAGAAGAATAAATCTTTTTTTATTGAGCGTGGTTGTTCATTTTGATGACTTTATCATATGAATTCTATTTTATCATACAAATCTCTACTCTACTACCTTCCCGGGGTTCAGTCTCCGGGGAATTTTTATTTTATGATCTCGTTGGCAATCATAAAAAGACAATTCCCTTTTAATATAGCTATTTGTGCAACTATTTTACGATTAAGAAGCAATTGCCTCTTGTACAGATTATACATTAAATTTCTATAACTATCGTCTATTTTTTTTTTATTCTCATCAATTACTGCATTTATTCGACTGATCCACAAACCGCGAAAATCTCTTTTTTTCCTATCTCTATCCCGATGAGCCGAAACCAAAGCTTTTATTTTCTGTTGAGTAATAGTTCGAGTAAGTCTTGAATGACCCCCGGGAAAGCTTGATGTAAATAAACGAATTTTTGTCCTCCGTTTCCGAGCTATATATCCTCGTTTAATTCTGGTCATTGAATAAATGAAACTTTGATGAATAACTATTTGATTTCTTTTCTTTCAGTTATTCTTTTCCCCTTTCTAGTCTATTAATAACAAAAAAAGATTCTTCCAATGTATAAAATAAAAATTCCAATGGCTTTTGCTACTATAACCTTCCCAACCACGATTTTTTTTCTTTTTATTTCTAAGCATTTAACCTCGAAATAAGAAATTGTATTGCTACTAGGTATCAAAAAAACATAGTAAATTAAATAGAAATGGATAAAGAAAAGGTGGGTTCCATCGTTTCTATGATTACTTTTTAAACGGCGAGGTCCTCTCTATACACCGGAGCCCCTTCCTTCATTTAATCAATGCTATTGTTAACTTGTACAGTTCACACTCTTTGGCTCTACCCATGAAATATCTAGTAATAGGTCTTTCACAAAGAAATCTAGCTATACAGTAACGGTATTTAAGTATGAAGATTAGCTGGGTTGCTGACCCTCTTAGTCCGTTCTTGCAAGAATAAGGGCATAATTTTTCCGCTTTTTAATTGAACTAGGATTTTCCCCGCTTAATGGGTAACCATTTGCTACCAATGGGGAAGTCTTTCTCATCTTAAATTGCAAATTGAGGTGATTGGGTTTGCACCAATCGAAACCATAAATTTGATACACAATAGAAGAGTATATTTATTATTAATAGATTTTTTTAAGTTAAGATAGTGTGAATGGAGTTCTTCCATTCACACTATCTTAACCGATCACCGATACTGGAATAATTTCTTTCCTTTCTTTTGTCTTAGTCTATGATCTGAACGAGTCGCACATACACCCTAGTACACGTTCCTCGACGCTGAGGGCATCCCCGAAGAGCGGGGGATTTCGTGACATTTCGGATTGTCTTTCTTGTCTTTCTAATAAGTTGTTTCATAGTTGGCATGGTGAGTCGTATACATAATGAGCTGGTTTAGATCAATCCTAACCCGATGATTATGAATTACTTCTATTCTATTAATAGATTAATTAATAGAAATATTCTATTAAATCCGATAAGAAGATTAAGAAGATAAAATCTCAAATCGTGTATTTGCGCGTAAGAGACAAATATCTCACTTGGAAACATATCTGGGCGGCATTAAATATATGACGGGGTTACCCGATATTGTAATAATCGTTGATCAGCAAGAAGAATATACGGCTCTTCGAGAATGTATCACTTTGGGAATTCCAACGATTTGTTTAATCGATACAAATTGTGACCCGGATTTCGCAGATATTTCGATTCCAGCTAATGATGATGCTATAGCTTCAATCCGATTATCCTTGCTGCTCATTTTTTATTCAACCGCTACAAGATCAACAATTCCGTGGGCTTGGGCTTCTGCTGCTGACATAAAAACATCCCTTTCCATGTCTTCGGATACAAGCCATAAAGGTTTGCCCGTTCTTTGTACATAAACCCTTGTGATAGTTTCGCGTAGTTTCAGTAGTTCTTCCGCTTCCAGGATAAATTCTCCCGTTTGTGCCTCATAAAAAGAACTAGCGGGTTGATGGATCATTACCCTGATGATATAACATAATAAAGGTTTCCTCTATTTCGCACGATAAGGCGAGAGAGATAAAGAATAATAAAAAAAAAACAAATAAAGATAGAATTGAACAACCGTACAGGCATCTTTTGCGTATTGCATACGGCTCTACTATGGAATTTATTTTTACCTTCCATCAAGAAATAGAAAATATACTGGGTCTATCAGACCCAGATCAGTAAATGATCCAATAACCATCCTTTCTTCTTTGGAGTATTTTAAAAATACTATGATGGTTCCGTTGCTTTATTATTTCGTCTGTTATTCAACAATCCCAAAGTTTCTTTTTTTTTTTCAAATAGTTATAAAATAAAAAAAATATTGTTTTTTTTTCATATTCTTTCATAACATAAATATTGTTAAAAGCTTTCCGGTGTGAAAACTGAAAACAAAAAAGTTTGTGACACTGAAATAGGCTCCTGATAGATCAGATAAAATCGTCAATACCCCTTTTTTCATACTACTCTTTCGATACATAATCGAATGGTAAAAAAAAAATTGCATATCGAACTCGAAGTGCCATGCTATTATTACTTAATATTCATATGTCGAAGGCATAGTCTTCTTTTTTTTCTCAAATAAAAGACTCATTGGCGCCAAGAGTGAGGGAATGCTAGACGTTTGGTAATTTCTCCTCCTGCCAGAATAAAAGAGCCCATTGAAGCGGCTAATCCCATGCATACTGTCTGTACATCTGGTTGCACAAATTGCATAGTATCATAAATAGCTATTCCGGGTATTACCCATCCGCCCGGAGAATTTATAAACAAATACAAATCTTTGTTATCGTCCTCTATACTGAGATATACCATAAGGCCAATAAGTTGATTCGATATTTCACTATCAACCCCTTGGCCTAAAAAAAGTAGTCTTTCTCGATAAAGTCGGTTGATTAGGATAAAATTTTATCCCTTAAGAGCCGTACATGCGCCTTTTGATGCATACGGTTCAAAAAAAATCGCAAAAAGGAATCAATATGTAGATTTCAACCCTTTTTCCTTTTTCATAATGGACTTTTTTGAACTTCTAACGAAAGGAAAGGTCTTTTTCTTACATTTTTCAAGAAAGACGACTTTTGACCCGTTTATCTATATCTATATGAATCTATATTCTATTATAATAGAATATAAGAAAAAAAAAATAATGTACTAAACTTATTGAACTAACTTCTCATTGATGTATTGTTTTCATCGAGATAGAATCCAAATCGCAATGTAATTTTCTTGTTTCTGAATGGGCTTCTTCAATTCTTTTAGGTTTCTGTTCTACTCTGAGTAAAGATCTGCCCGATTTGGATTTGCACATATAGGACAAATACTCCAATACCATGTCTTTTTGCTCGACTTACTTTTTTTCTGAATTTCTTATTTCATGTTTTCTGCCAAATATATGACATGATAGAAGTAGTAATCGTAGATATATTACCAATTGGTTTTTTTCTAAACAGAGCCTGGATGCTTCATTTTATTGGTCCAACTAAGCCAACCATAAATTATTCTAAATTTAGAATAGTAATCTGGATACCCCCCCCAAAAAAAAATCGATCTAATTGCACTTCATTACACTTCACGCTCCAAATTTTTGATGATTCAATCAATCTTTTTGGGGGTGAAAGAGAGGATATCTCGATCAGGGGAGAGAACGGGGAAATCCCATATGACCCAATCTATCTGACAAGTCGCACTATATGTCAACCCAAGATGCATCTTCCTCTCCAGGACTTCGAAAGGGTACTTTTGGAACACCAATAGGCATTAAATGGAACAAAAAAATGAAGTAGTCTATCTCCTTTGATGTGGAAACGTAACAATGGGTTTATTGTGTTAAAAATGATTTGTCTTATCATATTGTATTTATAAATCATAAAGAAAAAAGGAAAGTTCTTACGAATAGGGCCAACCCCCCCCCCCCCCATTGCGTATTGTTACTTATCGGGTATAGAATAGATCTGCTTCTTTTTGTTCCTACGAATATAATTGTTAAACTAGAACAAATATTAATCCTTTACCCGAGATAATCTACTGAAAGGGGAGGGTCCATAGTATAGTTTTTTCCAGTGCAATAAAGTTACATAGTGTCTATTTTTTGTTGATATAAGAGGTATTTTCATGGGTTTGCCTTGGTATCGTGTTCATACCGTTGTATTAAATGATCCCGGCCGTTTGCTTTCTGTCCATATAATGCATACAGCTCTAGTTGCTGGTTGGGCCGGTTCGATGGCTCTATATGAATTAGCAGTTTTTGATCCCTCTGACCCTGTTCTTGACCCAATGTGGAGACAGGGTATGTTCGTTATACCCTTCATGACTCGTTTAGGAATAACCAATTCGTGGGGCGGTTGGAGTATCACAGGGGGGACTATAACGAATCCCGGTATTTGGAGTTACGAAGGTGTGGCCGGGGCACATATTGTGTTTTCGGGCTTGTGCTTTTTGGCGGCTATCTGGCATTGGGTCTATTGGGATCTAGAAATCTTTTGTGATGAACGTACAGGAAAACCTTCTTTGGATTTGCCAAAAATTTTTGGAATTCATTTATTTCTTGCAGGGGTGGCTTGTTTTGGTTTTGGCGCATTTCATGTAACAGGATTGTATGGCCCTGGAATATGGGTGTCCGATCCTTATGGACTAACCGGAAGGGTACAATCCGTAAATCCCGCATGGGGTGTGGAAGGTTTTGATCCTTTTGTTCCGGGGGGAATAGCCTCTCATCATATTGCAGCAGGGACATTGGGCATATTAGCGGGCCTTTTCCATCTTAGTGTGCGTCCACCCCAACGTCTATACAAAGGATTGCGTATGGGAAATATTGAAACCGTCCTTTCCAGTAGTATCGCTGCTGTCTTTTTTGCAGCTTTTGTTGTTGCTGGAACTATGTGGTATGGTTCAGCAACTACCCCGATTGAATTATTTGGTCCCACTCGTTATCAATGGGATCAGGGATACTTCCAGCAAGAAATATATCGAAGAGTTGGTGCTGGGCTAGCCGAAAATCGTAGTTTATCAGAAGCTTGGTCTAAAATTCCTGAAAAATTAGCTTTTTATGATTACATCGGCAATAATCCGGCAAAAGGGGGGTTGTTTAGAGCGGGCTCAATGGACAATGGAGATGGAATAGCCGTCGGTTGGTTAGGACATCCTATCTTTAGAGATAAAGAGGGGCGTGAACTTTTTGTACGTCGTATGCCTACTTTTTTTGAAACATTTCCGGTTGTTTTGGTAGACGGAGACGGAATTGTTAGAGCCGATGTTCCTTTTCGAAGGGCAGAATCGAAGTATAGTGTCGAACAAGTAGGTGTAACTGTTGAGTTCTATGGTGGCGAACTCAATGGAGTCAGTTATAGTGATCCCGCTACTGTGAAAAAATATGCTAGACGTGCTCAATTGGGTGAAATTTTTGAATTAGATCGTGCTACTTTGAAATCGGATGGTGTTTTTCGTAGCAATCCAAGGGGTTGGTTTACTTTTGGACATGCTTCGTTTGCTCTGCTCTTCTTTTTTGGGCACATTTGGCATGGTGCTAGAACCTTGTTCAGAGATGTTTTTGCTGGGATCGACCCGGATTTGGATGCTCAAGTAGAATTTGGAGCATTCCAAAAACTTGGAGATCCAACTACAAGAAGACAAGTAGTCTGATAGAACATTCTTTTGTTCCTTTTCGACTTTATTTTATTTTTTTTTTGTTTTTGTTGTGATTTGAATTTGACATAAACCGGATAAATCTTGATTTGAATCATTGCATTTTGTTTTACTCTTGTTCTTTCTTTTTCTTTATCCGCCCAAATAAACAGGTATGAAAGTTATAATTGTAAACCACGATCAAATCTATGGAAGCATTGGTTTATACATTCCTCTTAGTCTCGACTTTAGGAATAATTTTTTTCGCTATCTTTTTTAGAGAACCCCCTAAAGTTCCAACTAAAAAGATGAAATGATTTTTCATTATCTCAATTGAAGTAATGAGCCTCCAATATTGGGGGCTCATTACTTCAACTAGTCCCCATGTTCTTCGAATGGATCTCTTAGTTGTTGAGAGGGTTGCCCAAAAGCAGTATATAAGGCATACCCAGTAAAACTTACAAGTAAACCAGATATAGAGATGGCAACTAGGGTTGCTGTTTCCATTATTATAGAATTTCAAGACCACAATGGATCTATAGGATAAGATCCTTTATTTACAGCGGAATGGTATACAAAGTCAACAGATCTCAATGAATAAAAAATAGGATTTATGGCTACACAAACCGTTGAGGGTAGTTCTAGATCTGGTCCAAGACGAACTGTTGTTGGGGATTTATTGAAACCATTGAATTCAGAATATGGTAAAGTAGCTCCGGGATGGGGAACTACTCCTTTGATGGGTGTTGCAATGGCTCTATTTGCGATATTTCTATCTATTATTTTGGAGATTTATAATTCGTCCATTTTACTGGACGGAATTTCTATGAATTAGATTCACAAGAACCGACTAACTAGCTTTTCAATAGAAAGTAAAGTTAAGCATTTAGGTCTTTGATTTTTAGCCCATTCCATTTTTATTTGGTAGTTCGACCGTGGAATTTCTTTGTTTCTGTATTTCCGGAATATGAGTGTGTGACTTGTTATAATTGATCCTATTGATAGTACAGAACATAAAATGGATCTGTCATCTTGATAGAGATGATTTTACCCCGTCCGATATTTATTCTAGTATCTGGAGCACGGAATATATAAAATAGATTCTAAAGTAAAGTATTAGAACTATGATTCATACTTCATATTTAGACCTCGCAACCGGACTTAAAAAATTTTTTCAAAGAGTTAGAAGTTAAGTTATAAAAAATCGAAAGATTTTGATTCTTTCAAACTGCCGCCGCTTATCTTTATTATTTTGATCAAAGGACAAACGTTTCTTTTGATTTTTTTCATTATATCTATTCATTGAATAAGTGATGATCCAGCAGTTCTTACTCAGGGAATTTTTGGACTTAGATTAAAGGTTTTTTTGAATCATCGTGGTTCTGGTATGAATCTGAGGTTTTTTTTAATTGATTCATAGGGTCTTAACAAGAGAATTCCTATCAATAATAATAATAAAGAAGACAGCAGTAAAGTCGCATTACACACACAAATAAAAGAAAAATAATTAAGTAAATAGAATATTCAAGAGGCCTGTAACGATCAAGATAAAGACGAGTGAGCCGACTTGAGATTTTGGCATTATAACCACAAAGAATAGCTTTCGGATTTCTATTTTTTCTTATCTTCATAGAAGATTGGAATCATAGGATTAAGTTAAGAAGTTTCA